TTTAATTCTTTTATTCGCGAGGAGCCGGATGAGAAGAAACTCTCACGTCCGGTTCTGCAGTAGAGATGGAATTCATAATCAACCATCAACTATAACCCTAAAAGAACCAGATTCCGTAAACAACATAGAGGAAGAATGAAGGGAATATCGTATCGAGGGAATCGTATTTGCTTCGGTAAATATGCTCTTCAGGCGCTCGAACCCGCTTGGATCACATCTAGACAAATAGAAGCCGGTCGACGGGCAATGACACGAAATGCACGTCGTGGTGGAAAACTGTGGGTACGTATATTTCCAGACAAACCTGTTACACTAAGGCCCGCAGAAACACGTATGGGTTCGGGGAAAGGATCCCCGGAATATTGGGTAGCTGTTGTTAAACCAGGTCGAATACTTTATGAAATGGGCGGAGTAACAGAAAATATAGCTCGAAGGGCTATTTCAATAGCAGCATCCAAAATGCCTATACGGACTCAATTCGTTATTTCGGGATCGGGATAAAGGGTAGAACTAACAGAAATGAGTCTTAGTCTTGAGTGTGAAAAAAATTTGCTTATTTCTTTCTTTTTTTTTTTTTTCTTTTTAGACAAAAAATATTTCTTTTTTTTATGCTTTACATTAAAAGAACAAATTACAAAATGATATGATTCAATCTCAGACCCATTTAAATGTAGCAGATAACAGCGGGGCTCGCGAACTGATGTGTATTCGAATCATAGGAGCTAGCAATCGGCGATATGCTCATATTGGGGACGTTATTGTTGCTGTGATCAAAGAAGCAGTACCAAATATGCCCCTAGAAAAATCAGAAGTGGTCAGAGCTGTAATTGTGCGTACCTGTAAAGAATTCAAACGTGATAACGGTATGATAATCCGATATGATGACAATGCTGCAGTTGTTATTGATCAAGAAGGAAATCCAAAAGGAACGCGAATTTTTGGCGCGATCGCCCGGGAATTAAGACAATTTAATTTTACTAAAATAGTTTCATTAGCTCCCGAAGTATTATAAAAGGGGATCGCGCTATTTTATAGTTTTATAGTGGGATAGTTGAAAGAAAAAGAAATGGATTGAGAAATAGATTGTATCTCACGCATATACCTTTATTCTATTCATATTCAAAAAATATTCATAAAAAAAAAAAAAAAAAAAAGAAATAAGCATGTTGATTATATCAAATTTTGAGTCACCAACAATTTTAGTTCATCATGGGCAGGGACACTATTGCTGAGGTAATAACCTCTATACGAAATGCTGATATGGATAAAAAAAGAGTAGTTCGAATAACAGCTACTAATATTACCGAAAATATTGTCAAAATACTTTTAAGAGAGGGTTTTATCGAAAACGTGAGAAAACATCGAGAAAACAACAAAGATCTTTTGGTTTTAACACTACGAGATAGAAAGAATAGGAAAAGGCCCTGTAGAAATCTTTTAAATTTAAAACGGATCAGTCGACCTGGTCTACGAATCTATTCTCATTATCGACGAATTCCGCGAATTTTAGGCGGGATGGGAATTGTAATTATTTCTACTTCTCGAGGTCTAATGACAGATCGAGAGGCTCGGCTAGAAAGAATAGGCGGAGAAATTTTGTGTTATATATGGTAATCTTTTTAATCTACAAATTGGACCCAAAACTTACAATTTTGAATTGTAAAATAAAAAAGAAAGGGGACGAGTTGTCTAATATTGTTCCTCCTTCATTAGTTGATACTTCAAGGGGACTTTACCTGGAATGAAAGAACAAAAATGGATTCATGAGGGTTTAATTACCGAATCGCTTGCCAACGGCATGTTCCGGGTTCGTTTAGATAATGAAGATCTGATTCTAGGTTATGTTTCAGGAAAGATACGACGTAGTTTTATACGGATACTGCCGGGAGATAGAGTCAAGGTTGAGGTAAGTCGGTATGATTCAACCAAAGGACGTATAATTTATCGACTCCGCAACAAGGATTCGAAGGATTAAATGGTTTGAACACCCCTTTCGCTAGAATACGATTCGAGATGCCAAATCTCAAGAAACTTTTTTTCTTCCAAGAAGTAAATTACAATTTAAGATAAGGAATGACAAATATGAAAATCAGAGCTTCTGTTCGTAAAATTTGTGAAAAATGTCGACTAATCCGCAGGCGGGGTCGAATTAGAGTAATTTGTTCCAATCCGAGACATAAACAAAGGCAGGGATAATCACACTCGCTAAATGAAACGATACATAAATAGAAATAAGGAATCAGTTTTAATATGAAATGAAATGGATATATCCATATACCTCTAACTCATATTTTGAGATGATAAAATATGGCAAAAGCTATACCGAGAATTGGTTCGCGCAGGAATGGACGTATTGGGTCACGTAAGAGTGCACGTAGAATCCCCAAGGGAGTTATTCATGTTCAAGCAAGTTTCAATAATACCATTGTCACCGTTACAGATGTACGGGGTAGGGTGCTTTCTTGGTCCTCTGCCGGTACTTGTGGATTCAAGGGTACGA